AAAATATTTCATCGAATCGCTGATGAAAAGATTCTATTTGGCCCCTGAACCAAATTATTAAATTATTAAATAAATTATTAAAATCAAATTGGATAACTTGTTGATGCCTATCCCTCTTCCCGGATTTCTCATTTGTTAAATTACTGGTTTAGTGTGAGAGAGATATGCCTATTTATCTTAACAATGAGTGAATTAACAATGAGTGAATTAATGAGCGAAAGCGAAAGAAATGAGGTTTAACTTAACCCTATTTTCTGGTTTTCTCGCAGACCCATTAAAAGAATCTTTCGTATTATTTTTTTCTTTATTTTCTTTTTTTTTTTTTTATTATTCAATTATTAATATTTATTTCAATTATTAATATTTATTATTCAATTATTAATAAATTATTTTAATTATTAATTCTATTTATTATTCTTAGAATTAATTCTATTTATTATTCTTAGAATTATTTCTTATTCTTAGAATGGCTAATGGCGAATAGAATAATCACAAAATTCTATCGAATCATGAAGGGCGGAAAGATTCGAAGAATCTAGTCATATCATTTCGTTATATTGACAATTTCAACAAACTGTTCATACTATGAGCATAGTATGCTGGCGGTCGGGCAAATGCGCCCCCATCGTCTAGTGGTTCAGGACATCTCTCTTTCAAGGAGGCAGCGGGGATTCGACTTCCCCTGGGGGTAGGGTATTACGAAAGGAAGTTGATCATGGATTCTTAATAAGTCTGGAATTGATTCTTCCCGGGTCGATGCCCGAGCGGTTAATGGGGACGGACTGTAAATTCGTTGGCAATATGTCTACGCTGGTTCAAATCCAGCTCGGCCCAATAATTCACTGATCCGCCATGAAATGATATAACCCCTTTGTTCTCTCGAAATGCCTGATACGGAAAAGTTCTCTCGAAATGCCTGATACGGAAAAAAGTCAAAATTTCGGATATATCTTTACCTGTTCTTTATTTGATTTATTTGATTTTATTTAGTTTTTTCTCACAAATTCTGATCTTGATAATGATTTAGGTTCAGATCAGGATTTGTAATTATAAAATCTAAGAAAAAGAGTAATGTAAAGAAAAAAGTCTTTTTTCATTGAAAGATTTTTTATTATCAATCAGCCTTGATTTGAAATAACGAAAAGATGACTAGTAATCCCTGTCCCTTTTATCACTAAAGCGCATATCCATGTGGATATCAACATACCACTTCCGTTTCTGTTATATACAACGCGGTTATTCCGATCTAAAATCTAAATAATAAAATCTAAATAGCTAAATTAAATAGAAAGGGTTTGAATGAAATCATAAGAATATATATGCTGTACACTTTATTGTATTGCATTTCCCGGGGATTGTAGTTCAAGTGGTCAGAGCACCGCCCTGTCAAGGCGGAAGCTGCGGGTTCGAGCCCCGTCAGTCCCGACGGATTCAAATCCAATAATCTAATAAAAAATACATTAATTCATCTTTCCCTTTTCTGCGAAAGGGGTACAAATAGCATAATTTCATTCCCAAGGGGATCCTTCTTATTATTTATTATTATTTATTTTCTTTTTTTTTCGTTTTACATCTCTCATCAAAGTAAATACAAATATGGGAATTTTCATTTTTTCAACTAGTACTGATTGATAGAGACATATGTGGATTAGTACAATTATTGGTAGCGTTATATTCAAGATTCAAAAAGATACTATACAGAACAGAGTTTGGGTTTTTTGATTCCTCCCGACCCGTATAATGAAATCGAATCGAGTACCATATCTTTTCCGGTAACGCATATACAAATTCCATTTGTATTTATTTGTATGTACGATACAAAATCAATTGAATTGCTTTGATAGAATTCTTTTAATCTGAAAAGTCTCTTTCTTTTTTTTGGCTCCGATTTTGTGTAATCTCAGTTCCAAATTTGAATTTGAAACAATCTATCTCATTCAAATTGTGCAATGAGGTTTTTTTTTGATTTTTAATATATTCTATGCATTCCATTACCAGGAAAGGGGATATTAATAAAATAAAGATCAAATCAAAAAAAAAAAAAAGAAAAAAAAAAAGAAAGTAATGGAAAAAAATTATTAATTGAATTGAATCAAGAATCCAGCCATTTTTGAATTCAGTATGGATAAACGCTCTTTCTATGTTATACTATTCAATTTTCGACGATGAATCGATTTGATAACTCAGATATTGTTATTCATGATATTGATCAGACTCGATATCATCGAGATGTAATTCATCCCATTGAATTTAGAGGCGAAAGATTTATTATCTCTATGGGATTAAATCCCGAGTTATTACGAAGTAAAGAAAAACGAAACGATGAGATTATGGAAGTAAATATTCTTGCGTTTATTGCTACTGCCCTGTTCATTCTAGTTCCTACTGCTTTTTTACTTATAATTTACGTAAAAACAGTTAGTCAAAGTGATTAATTTGAATGAAACTTAACTTCTTTGACTTCTTAGTTCTTATCAATATCAATGATTGAAGAAAAAAAATGAAAAGGATTCCTATTTTGAGTCTTAGATGAAATGAGCGGACTAGAATTAGCAGTATTCTATGAGATCCGATAGTATGATAGAAAGAAATATATTTCTTTCTATCATACTATCCATTTTTTTATTCTAGTGTATACAGTTGTACTATATAAAATAAAGATATAGGCTTAATATAGATATCAATTATCTATATGTAATGTACATAACGCCCCAATTCTATTTCTTCATCTATTTGATTGATTTGTGTTGATTCCAATTAATCTGAAATCGTCGAAAGGCAACTCCTACTCTTACTTTTAGGATTCTAATTCCTAGATTTCAGATTATTTTCAATATGAATCCCGCCATGTACCGAAACAATAAAATTAATGAAAAGGAATTCTATAAAAAACCTTTTTCAGATTTCAACTAAAAGGATTAGTAAACCCTGCCAATTTTTAACCCTTGAATCATAATATGAAATGAGTCAAATCCATAAGGTATAGCATAAATCCAATTTCTCTAAAATAATAAAACAAATACTAAACTAAGCACCAAGCAAGAAAATTTCTTAGTATGTGTAGTATCTCATTGGAAAACCACTATGTCTATCTTATTTCCCATAGAAAATTGACTTAATTTAATCACTTTTAATAACTACTAAAAGATAAAAGAACTGCTTTCGTTTTTCTTTGAACAGAAAAAAGACAAACAAAAAAAAGGGGGAGGGGGGTTCTGTTCTTCCTCATTGTTCATATATAATTCTGGTAAGAACCAGTTTACCGAAATAGAGAATTTAGTAAGAATTTCGTTGGAATAAATTTCCTATCATTTGTATTCTCTTTCCTTTCGAAATATGAACACGAGAATCATTGAAATATTTGTTTGATTACGATTAGATTAAAAGGGTATTATTCATATATTATTTATAGAATACATTACTTCACTCGAATCCAATAGAATTTGGAAATGAAGATATGAAGATTTTTTGAATTCAATTTCGAATTTCTTCCAAATTTCGAAATTGAATTCAAAAATTCACTTTAATTAATAAATTCAAAAATATTTGCAGAACGATCTATAAAAAAAACAAGCGATAGAGTTTGATTTCTCAACTCAATTAGTAATACCCCTAAAGTCCACTTCTTCCCCATACTACGAGTGAAAGGGAAAATGTAAAGACTACCATTAAAGCAGCCCAAGCGAGACTTACTATATCCATGTGAATTATGTCCTCTATCTCTATGAATATGAAGGAATTTTTCCATTATTGTTCACTAATAATAGTCGAATTGTTGTCACAGAGTCAAAAAAAAAGATTCTGTTCAATATATTGATGAAAAAAAATAAAAAAATCCAATTAATTCAAAGAAGTTCTTATCTTATTCTTATAAGATTGCTAGTAGAATCGAAAAAATGTCTAGTACAAATTTGAGTACAAACAAAAAAGCCAGCAATACCCTTGGAAGCATCAAGAGGTCTTTTCCTCCGCGTGCTTCTGTTGGTAGCAAATTCGATAAGTTATATCAGCAAAAAAAAAGGGAATAAGATCTTTTTCGTCTTTTGTTGATCAGGCGACACCCGGATTTGAACTGGGGAAAAAGGATTTGCAGTCCCCCGCCTTACCACTCGGCCATGCCGCCAAGGCAACACAAAATAGACGAAAACATTCCCACCCCTTTTGCTTTTTTTAGAGGTTTTTTTTTTCTTTTTTGGATTGGAAAGTCACAAACTCCAAAATTAAGGACAAATTGGAACCATTAACTATTGACTGTGAATTCATAAACGATTTTTAGATTTGAATCTAAAATTGTATTTCTCTAATCCTAATGATATAAGAAAATCAAAATTGATACGTAACCAACCCGTATTGATTCTTTTCAATAAAAAAAAATTCTTCTCAGTTTCAATTATAACAATAATTATAAGTATATGTAAACCCTAGAACATAAAATTTTACACGGATATCTATCTTATCTGTCTATGATTCCTATAGGAAAATTTCTATTCAATGAAAATTGAATAGAAATTTGGATAGAGCATGACATGCGCTGTCCAAAATAGAACTGCATTAAAAGGAGAGACGTATATATAGATAGCTATAGTTAGGAGATAGTTATGTCCGCGTATGTTTAATGTTTAATAAGCCTTCTTATGTTTGTTTTATATTATGCACTTCAATCGTATTATATGAACTCGATTCAAAAAAAAGAGATAAAAAAAAAGATCTCTCTTCTATGCGAATTTTTTTGAACTAAACAATGAAATCCGCGAAAAAGCTAAGTGCTCAAAAAAATAAAATAAAAAAATCCACTTTATATTGTTTCGGAGTCTTGGTTCTTTCTCTCATCGAAAGATTCAATCCCGAATTCATTTATTTTATTGGTATCCAAGCGTATTGGAATATGTAATATCATAATAATGGTAGAAATTGAATCACTTTTTGTTTTGCTATTCTATACAAAATTTACAAAATTTCATAAGTCTAAGGTAAGTGAAATTTCTCAATTCCTTTCCAGT